AAAAGCATTCTTTCTTAGAATTAATTAGGGGCAGGGCAAATAAAATGAATTTCATGTTCCCCTCTTGCGTATGTATATAATTCAAATAGAGAAAATCGAAACTTAAATTCTTGCGTCTTTCTATATCTCCTAACAAGGACTATTTTCCTAGGAATCTCTGCTATTGGATCGGATTCTAACGAATCCCTAGGGAATTTGTAAGAAATTCTTTTCTTTTTTAATATCTAATTTCGTTTTTGTATTAACAAAATTAGATATTAAAAAAGAAATCCGAAGCTAAGAACAACAGAAGAAGAAAAATAAGTAATAATAATAACGCAAATGGATTATCATACATATATTTCATGTAGAAAGATGCATAGGCCAGTTTATTTAGTTCTACATTTCTTGCGCTTCGTATATATACTCATTTAGTATACTTAGTATACTTATATACAATTATATAAGTATACTTAATATACATTTATATACGAATTAGAATATGATAATAATTAGAATATGAATTCTAATTATTATCGGATATCCTTATACCAATAACAGGTACAAATATTAAATCGAGGTACCCTTTCTATGACAATTCTCAACAGCTTTCCCTCTATTTTTGTGCCTTTAGTGGGCCTAGTATTTCCGGCAATGGCAATGGCTTCGTTATTTCTTTATCTTGAAAAAAATAAGATTTTGTAAATCCGATCGAATCAAGGTCAAATCTCGTCTAGGTTTTTTCAAGACTTAGCGATGACGGATATCCATTTAGTAGAATAGTGTATAAGACTAAGAGGCGGCTTTCCCCGAACATAAACGAAGAGCTCTTATGCATGTGTAAACATGATATATAGGTACATAAATTCTATCTATTTTGAACAAGAGGCTGTGATCCGAACTCATGTCTGCAATGAAAGTCAATGTATCTATATGTATGTACCAATCTACAGGGACTTATATGAAGGGGATACTCTTATTTTATTCTACCTCACCAATTCGATGAATTATTGCTAAGAGCTCACGTCCAAATAGTACTAGTTGATGAGAGTTACTTCGGAAATACAAAAAGTAAACTAAAATGGATTTTGTTTTGGTTATTTCCCCAATTCCAATAAAATTCAACTGGAGCTAGTATGTATGAGTTGGCGATCAGAATATATATGGATAGAATTTATAGCGGGCTCTCGCAAACCAGGCAGTTTCTTCTGGGCCTTTATCCTTTTTTTAGGCTCATTAGGATTCTTAGTGGTTGGAATTTCTAGTTATCTTGATAGGAATTTGCTATCTTTATTTCCGGCGCAGCAAATAAATTTTTTTCCACAAGGGATCGTGATGTCTTTCTACGGGATCGCGGGTCTCTTTATTAGTTCCTATTTGTGGTGCACAATTACATGGAATGTAGGTAGCGGTTATGATCGATTTGATACAAAAGAGGGAATAGTGTGTATTTTTCGTTGGGGATTTCCTGGAAAAAATCGTCGCATCTTTCTACGATTCCTTCTGAAAGATATTCAGTCCATCAGACTAGAAGTTAAAGAGGGTATTTATGCTCGTCGTGTCCTTTATATAGAAAGCAGAGGCTTGGGGGACATTCCCTTGAATCGTACTGATGAGAATTTGACTCCGCGAGAAATTGAGCAAAAGGCTGCGGAATTGGCCTATTTCTTGCGTGTACCAATTGAAGGATTTTGAAAAATGAACTGAAGAATAAACGCTTTCTTAGCAGGAGAAAACCCCCACGAATCCATTTTTCTATAGCAAAACGGACTTGATTGAAGTTTCTTCAGAACGACCTGTTGGACCAAAGCAAACGTGTACGGAACAACCATAATCTAAAACGAAACCCTTTTCTTTTATACTTTCTTTTGTCTTTCCTACTGAACAAAGAATTGGATCTCGTAAAATGAGGGCTTTTCCGTCTTTTTTTTCACTCATTTTTGATCATCCACAATATTCTTCAGAAAATTCTCTCAAATATTCCTTGGACTATGCTCGGGGGCGGGGCTGGGGAGTCCGCTAATTTTTTTTGCGAAATATTCGAAAGTTTCATTTTTAATAGAAAGTAAGTTCTTTCATTTCGAAATGCGACTAATATTCATTTTTTGAATTTGAATCTTTCGGGCATTCATCGAAGGGGGAATCACTTCGAATATTTGATCAATTGAGATATCCGGAAACTCTATTTTTTTTATTATTTCTCGCTTCAAATTCAAATTTGAAGCGAGAATTCGCGGTGGATTCTTCTTCGATTTCTGTATTTTTTCTACACTCGGTTTAAGGACTAACCGCCGAATCCCAACTAAAAAAAAAAAAAGAGACTCGATTTATAGGCGCGATACCTTGTAATCGAACTCATGCTTGATAGAAATATTAGACGCATAGAATCAACAAATGAGGTGGGTTCATTAACAATTCACAGATGAAAAAATGACAAAAAAGAACGCATCCATTCCCCTTAGATATCTTTCATCTATAGTATTTGTAGTATTTTTGCCCTGGTGGATCCCTCTCTCATTTAATAAAAGTCTGGAATCCTGGGTTACTAATTGGCGGAATACTAGTCAATCCGAAACCTTTTTGAATGATATTCAAGAAAAGGCTATTCTAGAAAAATTCATAGAATTAGAGGAATTATTCCTCTTGGACGAAATGATAAAGGACTTTCCGGAACGACGTCTAGAAAAGCTTCATATAGGGCTCCAGAAAGAAACAATCCAATTAATCAAGATGCACGATGAGGATCATATCCATACGGTTTTTCACTTCTCGACAAATACAATCTGCTTCGTTATTCTAAGTGGTTATTCTATTCTGTGTAATGAAGAACTTTTTATTCTTAACTCTTGGGTTCAAGAATTCCTATATAATTTAAGCGACACAATAAAAGCCTTTTCGATTCTTTTCGTAACTGATTTATGTATCGGATTCCATTCGCCCCGCGGTTGGGAACTACTGATTGGCTATGTCTACAACGACTTTGGGCTTGCTCATAATGATAATGATATTATTCTATCTGTTCTTGTTTCCACTTTTCCAGTCGTTCTAGATACATTTTTTAAATATTGGCTTTTTTCTTATTTAAATCGTGTATCTCCGTCACTTGTAGTGATTTATCATTCAATGACTGAGTGAAAAGCGATTCAATGATCCAATTAGAATATTTCTTATTTTGTACATAAGCAAAGCATTCAAAGCCGTACTTACCTTACTTTTTCTACCCATCCAGAGGATCCCTCCCAGATTCCAGGAATCCTATACCTATATTCCAGTAAAATGATTTCAGGAAATAGCAAAATCGCGGATAGGGAACTATATTAGTGACCTACCAAATTTTATTGTAGAAATTTTCGGGATCAACGATTGGACCATGCAAATTAGAAATACCTTTTCTTCGTTAAAGGGAGAGATTACTCGATTCATTTCCGTATCCCTCATGATATATATAATAACTCGGGCATCAATTTCAAATGCATATCCCATTTTTGCGCAGCAGGGTTTTGAAAATCCACGAGAAGCAACTGGTCGTATTGTATGCGCCAATTGCCATTTAGCTAATAAGCCCGTGGATATTGAGGTTCCACAGGCGGTACTCCCCGATACTGTATTTGAAGCAGTTGTTAGAATTCCTTATGATATGCAACTGAAACAAGTTCTTGCTAATGGTAAAAAGGGGGCTTTGAATGTGGGGGCCGTTCTTATTTTACCAGAGGGGTTTGAATTAGCCCCCCCCGATCGTATTTCGCCCGAGATGAAAGAAAAGATAGGCAAGCTGTCTTTTCAGACCTACCGACCCACTAAAAAAAACATTCTTGTGATAGGGCCAGTTCCCGGTCAGAAATATAGTGAAATAGCTTTTCCTATTCTTTCCCCGAACCCCGCGACTAATAAAGATGCTTACTTCTTAAAATATCCAATATACGTAGGTGGGAACAGGGGAAGGGGTCAGATTTATCCCGACGGGAACAAAAGTAACAATACGGTTTATAATGCTACAGCTGCGGGTATAGTAAGCAAAATCATACGAAAAGAAAAAGGGGGATACGAAATAACCATAACAGATGCATCGAATGGACGTGAAGTGGTTGATATTATCCCCCCAGGACCAGAACTTCGTGTTTCAGAGGGCCAATCTATCAAACTTGATCAACCATTAACAAGTAATCCTAATGTAGGCGGGTTTGGTCAGGCAGATGCAGAAATAGTACTTCAAGATCCATTACGTGTCCAAGGCCTTTTGTTCTTTTTGGCATCTGTTGTTTTGGCACAAATATTTTTGGTTCTTAAAAAGAAACAGTTTGAGAAGGTTCAATTGTCCGAAATGAATTTCTAGATCCGCGGATTTATCAACATCAAGTTTGTAAAAAGAATAAAATTTTTCTTGGCAATTATATTATGTAGGAGCACAAAACTTACGAAAAGCCTTTTGCTTATTTCGATTCTTTTTCTACCGGATGTCGGGAATTTCTTGTACTGCATTCCTAAAGCACAGTATATATATTGTGAAGAAGGCTATTTAACTTTCCCCCTTCTTTGTTTTTTCAATACAAACTGGAGAATGTCACTATTACCATATTTAAATATCATAGAATGTGTCAATAGTTTTCGATTCTATTAGACTAGAATCAAATTCGACTAGACCTAGATGCTAAACATAAGATAAGGAAGCGGAGAATATAGAATATAAAGAAAAAAAAAAAGAAAGGAAGGATAAATGAAGGGGAACAGGGGATTCTAAAGGGGATTCTTCGTCGTACTCGTCTTCGGCACCCGAAGGGGAATTTCCCACATCCCTTTCGGGTGCCGAAATAATAAGGGTTCTTAATTCCATTCATCAAAGATTCCTATCCGTAGTTTAGAATTTTTCCAGGTTTATCAGAACTCTTTTTGGATTTATATTTTGGATTTCTATTAAGTAGTGGTAAAACAAAAAACGAAATAGAAGTCATTGAACAAATGACACTTCTTCCATGAACTTAGAAAACAATTTGAATTGATGAGACACTAAAATAAATAGAATA